TATATATGTCTCCAAAGTGTCTCGTCTCATTCAGAAACAAGAATTTTTGAGGAAGTATGGGATGGATAAGACTAATTAATTGCTTTTTTATTGAATCCCATCCGAGCGAGATTCAATTACTTGATACAGAATTCAACTATAGATCCAAGAGATTTTATTCTATTTGATGTTTCATCGAATCATGTGATGAATACATGGAACTTTTATCCGGAACTACACTTAACTATCTATCAATTTTCGATTTTCTATCCTTTCCTTATCTCCTGTCTTAGTCTGAGATAGAGAGAGGCATATCTTACTATAATAAAATAATACGTGAATTGATGAGTAAAAGTTGAAGAGAGGTGTTTCCTATTTTTAGCGGTACAAATAAGTTCCTGGGGTATTAGAGCATTACCTCATTAGAATATAATGAAGTAAGGGTTGTTCATCAAAGGTGAGTGAAGAGGAAAATAGATAGGAATCGCGAAAGATAGAAAGCTTTGTGGGATTTAGTCACACCATTAGATTCTATTGACAATTCCAAAAAACTGTTCATACTATGAATGAGCATAGTATGGTGGCGATCCGAGCAGGTATGCCCCCATGGTCAAAAGGTGGATGACATTTCCCTTTCACGGAAGTAGTGGGGATTCGATTTCCCCTGGGGGTAGGGTACTATGAGAGGAAGTTGCTCATGGATTATCAATAAGTTTCGAATTGATTCTTCCTGGGTCGATGCCCGAGTGGTTAATGGGGACGGACTGTAAATTCGTTGGCAATTTGTCTACGCTGGTTCAAATCCAGCTCGGCCCAAAAATTCGCCGATCCATCATGAGATTATTTCCAATTTGATTTGTTCTCCCGAAGCATCTGAAACTAGAAAGAAGTAAAAAAAAAAAATAGCTATTATCAATCGATTTGACGCGATTTGACAAACAACCAATAGGATTACTAGCAACCTGTTTCGTTCCCTCTAAAATCAATATTCGCATGGAGATTGATAGTAATATATCACCCCTTTCTCTCTTAGAATACGATGATTCTAGATAGAACTGAACTTGTTTGATTGAATGAAACCGTTCAAAATATGTAGGCCCCACGCCTTATTTATCTGGGATTGTAGTTCAATCGGTCAGAGCACCGCCCTGTCACGGCGGAAGCTGCGGGTTCGAGCCCCGTCAGTCCCGACCTAGAATCTGATGAATCCATCAATTCATCTCTCTATTTTCTGTGAAGAGGGACACGGAGCAGGATCTCCTTCCCGGTGCTGGGTCCTTATTTCTTTTTTGCTTTCCTTTGCCTTTTGGTAATTTCAAGTCATTCAATTTGTACCGTACCGATTGATGGGATGTGGGAGAGACCTATTTAGATTGCTACAATTATTGGTAGCACCCTATTCAATTAAGGATTCCGGGAAATGCCGTACTTGTCTGGGTTTTTCGCTTGCCCCTGATCCATTTTATAGAATAAACATATGTTTTACAGGAGCACAGACACCAATTAGGATTCATATTTTGTTTTTGTACGATACAAAATCAACCCCACTTTCACATAGTTAACCCGGCGGAATGCTTGAAAGGTTCAAAGTACCCCCACTCCCCCTAACTCCGAGTTTCAAGTTTATAGAAAATCAATTTCTAATTGGAAATAATCTATCGCACTCTCAATTCATATTGAATTTTTCAATATTATATATCTGTTCTAGGACCGAAAAAGGGGGTATTACTAAAAGAAAGATCAAACAAGGATCTACCAGACTTAGCTTAGTGAGGGAATGGATAATCCTTTTTCTTCCTATTTGAAAGGTCCTATGGAAGAAAGAACAAATTACAAAACAGTCAATTTGTCAAAGTATTGGATCTTTTCTATTGGGATCCGTCCTTATCAAACCTCTTTGTCTTATAAGGAAATTGGGTCATAAAAAACAAAGTTTCGAACGGAATTCCCTCTTTATTTCCATTTCACTTCTACAATATTGATTGGGTTTGTGATCAACGGAAGTGTAAGATAGGTCATATGGTCGTTATATGATTCTATAAAGAAGACGGGGGGGTATAGAAAATAAAAGGAACAAAGAATGAAAAACCAAAGAGGATTCTTGATTGGATCAGGAATTCCATTTTTTATTGCGTATGTATCAAAGATCTTCCTATGTTATACTATTCAATTCTTGATGAAAAATTGATTTGATAGCTGAGATATTGTTATTCATGACATTGATCCAATTTAATACCATCGGGGGGAATTGCATACTATCGAAGTGAGAGACAAAAGATTTAGACTCTCTATGGGATTAGATCCCGAGTTATTATGAAATAAAAAAAAAATGATAAAATCAAATTATGGAAGTAAATATTCTCGCATTTATTGCTACTGCATTGTTCATTCTAATCCCTACGGCTTTTTTACTTATCATTTACGTAAAAACGGTCAGTCAAAAGGATTAATTTGAATCAAGCCCGGCTTCTTAGTCCTTATCAATTGATGGAATAAATGAAAGGAGATTTAAATCTCTAGTCTTAAATGAGCGGACTAGAATCAACAGTTATAGTATATGAAATCCGATAGATAGTATGGTAGAAAGAAATAGATCTATTTCTTTCTACCATACTAAATGTCTATTATTCTATATTCTAGAAAGTGAGACTGATGATTCGGCTGTAGAAATATATATAATATAGGATTCATTTCCTATTGAATATGGATCCATCTATAATATGGATATTCATCCAGGTACATATAAATCAGGTACATAAAAATCACATATGTCTAATGTATATATAAAAAGTCACCCCCAATTCTGACATAATATCCTAAGAATTCGAGTTTTTTGATCCATCCATTTGATTTGTCGTGATTCCAACCAATCCGAGATAACCGAATGTCCGCTTTGACTCTTATGTCTTATATGTCGTGCGTTGCGGCTCTAATTACTCGGTTTCTTATTTTTTCCAATAGGGAGGGACCCAGGGAGCTGTCGAAGAAATCAAATCAATAGAGGAAGGTCTGGGCATATACCGAATAAAATTCTAGAAAAAAAAAAAGAAAGCGAGTAATCCCCTTTTTCTCAATCAATCTGACAAAGCAAAATGGACCATTAAGAGATGAGTCAAGCAATTCTATGGGAAATTGTTCAGACAGATTGAGAAAAATCGTAGTAGATTCCAACTATTTCTAACGTGTGAACCATGATATGGACTGAGTCAATAAAGCGTAAATTCAATATGATTTCTCATTTCTAAGAGTCTAAATGCTTGAGCAATAAAGAGGGAAACAAATAAAAAAGGGGGCGGGTTTTTACTCATTGTAATATCCATATCTGATTCTGTTAATAGCTAGTGGCTAGAGTTCATCAAAATAGGAACATGGGATGAATTGAAATATTTCAAATATTTCTTTGATTAAAAAGATATTCTTCATATCTTGCATTTCTAATTTGGAAAAAGGATCTCCTTTTTTTTATTAATTGAAAAAACGCTTTTGGAGAATGATCTATGAAAGAGACTATTGATAAAGTTCGATTACTCAACTCAATTAGCCGTTACTCTAGAGTCCACTTCTTCCCCATACTACGAGTGAAAGGGAAAATGTAAAGACTACCATTAATGCAGCCCAAGCAAGACTTACTATATCCATATGAATTATGTCCCCTATCTCTATCTCTATAGAATATGAAGATATTCTCCCCTTATTGATCACTAATAATAATCAACTCGATCGATGGCGCAGAGGCAAAAAGGAATTCTAACCGAAGGAAGGTTATTGATGAAGCAATCCAATAAATCTACCCATAACAAGTTCTTATACTGAATTTGTTTGATTCCCCGTTTCACTATCTAATTCAAGGCTCAGTCAGTATAGACTACACTATTAATGTAAGTCCTCACAGCCTAGTTCTTCTATACCATAATCCTCCTTCGAATCCTCGTCGCAAGGATTGACAGCCTTTTATAAAATAGAAAAGCCCCTATTCTGAAAATTGAATAAGTATTGGCAGTTCTAAGTTCTAGCCCTTTTCCTCTGCTTTTGCTGGGCAAGAATTGGGTCATTTGTCTGCTATCAAGAAAGGCATTTCGAGTTTTTATTGGTCAGGCGACACCCGGATTTGAACTGGGGAAAAGGGATTTGCAGTCCCCCGCCTTACCGCTCGGCCATGCCGCCAAAACGAAAAATATAGGGAGATTGGCATTTTTTACATTTTTTATTGGATTCGATGAATCCCATTCTCCTTATGCCTTTTCTAATAAATCTCAAAACCCTTTTTCTTTTTTTTTTTGTTTTTTATTGAAAGAGAAAACAGAAAAGCCAAATTTTCTTTTCTGTCACAGAAATTCAAAAGAAAGGAAAATTGGAACCATTAACTATAGACTGTGAATTCATGAAAGTTTTGTTTTTTTTTTTATCTCAAATAGCCTTTCCTTAGTGTCATAAGACAATAAAATTGAGACACAACCCATCAGTGCCAATTATTTTCACTAATTGAATCCTTTTCACTTACAATAATAACAAGAATTATGTGTATATGTCAACCATATAACAAAAATTATTACGCAGATATACCTAATTAGATATCTTATTTATATATGATATTCCTAGAAAGCGATTAAGGGAATGGCCGTGCTTCCGTTCTTCAAAGACTGTCAATCCTTGCGACGAGGATTCGAAGATTGAATCTATTGAATATCCAATAGAAATTAGGATATATAGCGCGGTTGCCAAAGTAAGTAGAATTTGGATAGGCGATTATAGGGATAGCTAAATAGCTGCGTGTTCTTACTAAATATAGTTCCTCTTGCGCACTCCAATTGGATTCCACGAATTCAACTAAGAAACACACCCTATCTCTTCTCTGCGGATCATTTCTGCCTTTATTGCATTCATAGATAGAGCAGGGATCAAAAATCCTGAGTCCATTTACTTTTTTGGTATCCAGCGGGCTCATAATATCATAATAGATAGAAATAGCATCCCTTTTTCTATTCTATTATTACTTTTCTATTCATCTATACAAGATTCCCTAATATAAGTCTAAGTGGCAGAATTTTTTTTTGTTCGGGAATGTTTTATTTTCTCAAGCCATTTCCATTTATTTCTATCTCTTGCAAATTCAAATTTGAGTAGAAAATTCTCTTTCTTTCTTTCTCCGCTCATATTTGAGATATTCCATATATATATGAAGTTGTTTAAAATAAGATTTTATGTGATTCAGTAAACAGAATATCCAGTCCATCATTGCTAGATCGATCCATATGGTTCGATGAAGAATGAGCCAATGAATGGGATTTTTTTGATAAATAGGAAACAAAAGTAAAGATGCTTCGAGATACAAACGAGGGAATGTCCACAGTACCTGGGTTTAGTCAGATACAATTTGAGGGATTTTGTAGGTTCATCAATCAGGGTTTGATGGAAGAATTTGATAAGTTTCCAAAAATTGAGGATAGAGATCAAGAAATGGAATTTCAATTATTTGTGGAAAGATATCAATTGCAAGAGCCTTTAATAAAAGAAATAGATGCTGTGCATGGATCACTCACATATTGTTCGGAATTATATGTACCCGCAGGCTTAAGTTGGAAAACCGGCAAGGATACGCAAGAACAAAACCTATTTATTGGAAACATTCCTCTCATGAATTCCCTGGGAACCTCTATAGTAAATGGAATATACAGAATAGTGATCAATCAAATAGTGCAAAGTCCCGGTATTTATTACCGTTCAAAATTGGACTATACCGGAATTTCGGTCTATACCGCTACCATAATATCAGATTGGGGAGGAAGATCAGAATTAGAGATTGATAGAAAAGCACGGATATGGGCGCGCGTGAGTAGGAAACAAAAAATATCTATTCTAGTCCCATCATCAGCTATGGGTTCGAATCTAAGAGAAATTCTAGAAAATGTTTGCTACCCAGAAATTTTCGTGTCTTTTCCGAATGATAAGGAGAAAAAAAAAATGGGGTCAAAAGAAAATGCTATTTTGGAATTTTATCAACAATTTGCTTGTGTCGGCGGGGACCCAGTATTTTCTGAGTCCTTATGTAAGGAATTACAAAAGAAATTTTTTCAACAAAGATGTGAATTAGGAAGGGTTGGGCGACGAAATATGAACCGGAGATTGAATCTTGATATACCTCAGAACATTACATTTTTGTTACCACGGGATGTATTGGCAGCTGCGGATCACTTGATCGGAATGAAATTTGGAATGGGTACGCTTGACGATATGAATCACTTGAAAAATAAACGTATTCGTTCTGTAGGGGATCTTTTACAGGATCAATTCGGAGTGGCTATGGTTCGTTTAGAATATGCGGTTCGAAAAACTCTAGGTGGAGCAATTAAGCAAAAAAGGATACCAACTCCTCATTATTTGGTAACTTCAACTCTATTAACAACCACTTATGAATCCTTTTTTGGCCTACACCCCCTATCTCAAGTTTTTGATCAAACAAATCCATTGACACAAATAGTTCATGGGCGAAAATTCAGTTATTTGGGTCCTGGGGGGTTGACAGGGCGAACTGCTAGTTTTCGGATACGAGACATCCATCCTAGTAACTATGGGCGTATTTGCCCAATTGATACATCTGAAGGAATCAATGTTGGACTCGTTGGATCCTTAGCAATTCATGCGAGGCTTGGTCATTGGGGATCTTTAGAAAGACCGTTTTATGAAATTTCTGAGAGATCAAAAAAGGGGCGGGTGCTTTATTTATCCCCAAGTCTGGATGAATACTATATGGTAACGTCAGGAAATTTTTTAGCAGTAAATCGTGGTATTACGGAAGAGCAGGGTGTTCCGGCTCGATACCGTCAAGAATTCCTGACTATTGCATGGGAAGAGATTCAGCTTCGAAGCATTTTTCCCTTCCAATATTTTTCTATTGGAGCCTCCCTCATTCCTTTTGTCGAGCACAATGATGCGAATCGGGCTTTAATGAGTTCTAATATGCAACGTCAAGCAGTTCCGCTTTCTCGATCCGAGAAGTGCATTGTTGGAACTGGGTTAGAAGGCCATGTGGCTCTAGATTCGGGGGTTTCCGTTATAGCCGAACACGGGGGAAAGGTCATTTATGCCAATACTGACAAGATCATTTTATCAGGTAATGGAGACACTCTAAGCATTCCCTTGCTTAGGTATCAACGTTCCAACAAAAATACTTGTATGCATCAAAAAACCCGGGTTCCGCGGGGTAAATGCATTAAAAAAGGACAAATTTTAGCGGAGGGTACTGCTACAACTGGCGGCGAACTCGCTTTAGGAAAAAATATATTAGTGGCTTATATGCCCTGGGAGGGCTACAATTTTGAGGATGCAGTACTCATTAGCGAACGTCTGGTATATGCAGATATTTATACTTCTTTTCATATACGGAAATATGAAATTCAGATTCATGTGACAAGCCAAGGTCCCGAAAGAATCACTAATGACATACCGTACTTAGAGGCCCATTTACTTCGCAATTTAGATAAAAGTGGAATTGTGATGCTGGGCTCTTGGGTAGAAACGGGCGATGTTTTAGTAGGCAAATTAACGCCGCAGATGGCGAAAGAATCCTCATCTGCCCCGGAAGCTAGATTATTACGAGCCATACTTGGTATTCCGGTATCCACCACAAAGGAAACGTGTCTAAAATTACCCATAGGTAGCAGAGGTCGAGTTATTGATGTGAGATGGGTCCATAAAAAAGGGGGTTACAGTTATAATCCAGAAACGATTCGTGTATATATTTCACAGAAACGTGCAATCAAAGTAGGTGATAAAGTAGCAGGAAGGCATGGGAATAAAGGTATCATTTCCAAAATTTTGCCTATACAAGATATGCCCTATCTGCAAGATGGAACACCTGTTGATATGGTCTTCAATCCATTAGGAGTACCTTCACGAATGAATGTAGGGCAGATATTTGAGTGTTCGCTCGGGTTAGCGGGGGATCTGCTAGACAGACATTATCGAATAGCGCCCTTTGATGAGAGATATGAGCAAGAGGCTTCGAGAAAACTCGTGTTTTCTGAATTATATGAAGCCGGTAAGCGAACAGCGAATCCATGGGTATTTGAACCCGAATATCCGGGAAAAAGCAGAATATTTGATGGAAGAACGGGGGATCCTTTCGAACAACCTGTTTTAATAGGAAAGGCCTATATCTTGAAATTAATTCATCAAGTTGATGATAAAATCCATGGGCGTTCCACTGGAAAGTACGCGCTTGTTACACAACAAGCTCTTAGAGGAAGAGCCAAACAAGGGGGACAGCGGGTAGGAGAAATGGAAGTTTGGGCTCTAGAGGGATTTGGTGTTGCTCATATCTTACAAGAGATGCTTACTTATAAATCTGATCATGTTCGAGCTCGTCAGGAAGTACTTGATACTACGATCAATGGAGGAAGGATAGCTAAGCCAGAGAAGGATGCTCCAGAATCTTTTCGATTGCTAGTTCGAGAACTACGATCTTTGGCTCTAGAAATGAACCATTTCCTTGTATCTGAGAAGAACTTCCAGATTAATAGGAAGGAAGTTTGATTGGAATGAATCAGAATTTTTCTTCTATGATCGACCGATATAAACATCAACAACTTCGAATTGGATCAGTTTCTCCTCAACAAATAATTGCCTGGGCTAATAAAATCCTACCTAATGGAGAGGTGGTTGGAGAGGTGACAAAACCCCATACTTATCATTACAAAACCAATAAACCGGAAAAGGATGGATTGTTTTGTGAAAGAATTTTTGGGCCTATAAAAAGTGGAATTTGTGCTTGTGGAAATTATCGAGTAATCAGAGATACAAAAAAAGAACCGAAATTTTGCGAACAATGTGGAGTCGAGTTTGTTCATACTCGGGTACGGCGATATCAAATGGGATACATTAAACTGGCATGCCCAGTAACTCATGTGTGGTATTTGAAACGTCTTCCTAGTTATATCGCGAATCTTTTAGATAAACCGCTTAAAGAATTAGAGGGCCTCGTATACTGCGATGTGTGATTTGATCGAAATTTTGATTTTACAGATTCGGAATAAGAAACTGTCATCCCGTTCAATCTCATTGGGATGCCCCAGCTCTGACATGTCTCTTGGGAGGAGCAGCATGAAACTCAGAATCCTATTATGGGTGTATTCAATACTCTCAAAATAAGGGGAATTGATCTATGGTTGATTCCATAACAGATAAATAGGAATTGCTAGTTGTACCTCGTTAAAAAGACTTCTTTACGTGGAATTAATCATTCCATATAGAAAGAATTTCTCTTCAAGTAAACAAATATGGCATGGTTGCGAAAGCCTATCTATCGCATATAGGCTTTAAATCATGACATAACCGTCGAGGTTAAGTAGGGACCTAAAAGATCGAACAGAACGATACATAGACAAGTAAATTCCTTCTGAGTTCCGAGGTATTCTTTTAAGAAGGGGATTCCTCATTCGAAGGGAAGTAGACTACTCAATAATTTCCCATTTCATTTATGTCCTAAATTGCCGAATCAGGAATTCATAAAATAGAAATAAAAAGGAAGGATGTATTAATGAAATGTTGGTTGGTCCTCACCGGAAACTTGAGTAAGGAGTAGATCTTGTTGGGGTTTTCTAGAAAAAAAAAAATGGGAAAGCGAGAGCCCCCCTTTATCGTTATTTGGCGTAACTACTTGAGCCGGATGAGAGGAAACCCTCACGTCCGATTTTGAAGGGGGGGAAATCCTATAGGAACCTATCCCAATTTTTCCTTTGCGAGGCCTGTTGCTAAAAAACCCACTTTCTTACGATTACGAGGTTCATTCGAATACGAAATACAATCTTGGAAATACAGCATCCCACCTTTTTTTACTACTCAAGGTTTCGATAGATTTCGAAATAGAGAAATCTCGACTGGGGCAGGTGCTATCAGAGAACAATTAGCCGATCTGGATTTGGGACTTATTAGAGATTCTTCATTGGTCGAATGGAAAGACTTAGGGGGCGAAGGGCCCGCCGGTAATGAATGGAAAGAGAGAAAAATTGGAAGAAGAAAGGTTTTTTTGGTTAGACGCATGGAATTAGCTAAGCATTTTATTCGAACAAATGTAGAACCAGAACGGATGGTTTTGTGTCTATTACCGGTTCTTCCTCCCGAATTGAGACCACTCTTTCAGCTAGAGGAGGGTAAACAAATGAATTCGGATATTAATGAACTTTATAGAAGAGTTCTTTTTCGGAACAATACTCTTATCGATCTATTAATACCAAGTAGATTTACGCCGAGGGACTTAGTCAGGTGTCAGGAAAAATTAGTACAGGAAGCCGTGGATACACTTCTTGATAATGGGCTCCGCGGACAACCAATCAGGGACAGTCATAATAAAGTTTACAAGTCTTTTTCAGAGCTAATTAAGGGCAAAGAGGGAAGATTTCGACAGACTCTGCTTGGTAAACGGGTGGATTATTCGGGGCGTTCTGTCATTGTCGTGGGCCCTTCACTTTCATTACATAGATGTGGATTGCCTCGCGAAATAGCAATAGAGCTTTTCCAGACATTTGTAATTCGTGGTCTAATCAGACAACGCGTTGCTTCCAACATAGACGTTGCAAAAAGTAAAATTCTGGAAAAAGAACCAATTGTCTGGGAAATACTTCAAGAAGTTATGCAGGGACATCCTGTATTGCTAAATAGAGCACCTACTTTGCATAGATTAGGCATACAGGCATTCGAACCCATTTTAGTGGAAGGGCGTGCTATTTTTTTACATCCATTAGTTTGTAAGGGGTTTAATGCAGACTTTGATGGGGATCAAATGGCTGTTCATCTACCTTTATCTTTAGAAGCTCAAGCAGAGGCTCGTTTACTTATGTTTTCTCATATGAATCTCCTGTCTCCGGCTATTGGAGATCCCATTTCCGTACCAACCCAAGATATGCTTATGGGCCTGTATCTATTAACAATTGGGAATCCTCGAGGTATTTGTGCAAATAGGTATAATCCATGTAATCGGAGAAACTATCAAAATGAAAAAATTGACGAAAATAGCTATAAGTATACAAAAGAACCCTATTTTTGTAGTTCCTATGACGCACTTGGGGCTTATCGGCAGAAACGAATCAATTTAGATAGTCCCTTGTGGCTCCGGTGGCGACTAGATCAACGCGTCATTGCATCAAGAGAAGTTCCTACCGAAGTTCAATTTGAATCTTTGGGTACCTATGATGAGATTTATGGGCACTATCTGATAGTAAGAAATGTCAAAAAAGAAATGCTTTGTATAGATATTCGAACCACTCTTGGTCATATTTCTTTTTATCGAGAAATAGAAGAAGCTTTACAAGGGTTTTACCGGGCTTGCTCATAGGGTACAATTATATGATATCCATGCCCGTGGAAATTCGATTCGGGTCTCTCTCTATCAATCAACTAGTATCATAATTCCTGAATTTCTACGCGAATCGCGATCGAGGAAAGGAAGTCTTTGAATCACTGACTCAAACTTATTGTGCAATCTTACTCATTGGAATAGGGAGGTACTTATGGCAGAACGGGCCGATCTGGTCTTTCACAATCAAAAAATGGATGGAACTGCCATGAAACGACTTATTAGCAGATTAATAGATCACTTTGGAATGGCATATACATCACATATCTTGGATCAAGTAAAGACTCTGGGTTTCCAGCAGGCCACTGCTACCTCCATTTCATTAGGCATTGATGATCTTTTAACAATACCCTCAAAGGGATGGCTAGTCCAAGATGCTGAACAACAAAGTTTTCTTTTGGAAAAACACCATCAGTATGGGAGTGTACACGCGGTAGAAAAATTACGTCAATCCATTGAGATATGGTATTCTACGAGTGAATACTTGCGCCAAGAAATGAATCTGAATTTTAGGATGACCGATCCTTCTAATCCAGTCCATATAATGTCTTTTTCGGGAGCTAGAGGAAATGCATCTCAAGTACACCAATTAGTAGGTATGAGAGGGTTAATGTCAGATCCCCAAGGACAAATGATTGATTTACCCATTCAAAGCAATTTACGCGAAGGACTCTCTTTAACAGAATATATAATTTCCTGCTATGGAGCCCGGAAAGGGGTTGTGGATACCGCTGTACGAACAGCGGATGCTGGATACCTCACGCGCCGTCTTGTTGAAGTAGTTCAACACATTGTTGTGCGTAGAACAGATTGTGGCACTCTCCGAGGTATTTCTCTAAGTCCCCGAAATGGGATGATAAGAGAAAGATTTTTTATCCAAACATTAATTGGTCGTGTATTAGCAGACGATGTATATATAGGCTCCCGATGCATTGCCATCCGAAATCAAGATATTGGTAGGGGACTTGTGAATCGATTCATAGCCTGTGGAGCGCAGCCAATATCTATTCGAACCCCCTTTACTTGCAAGAGTACATCTTGGATCTGTCGATTATGTTATGGTCGGAGTCCCACTCATGGCGACTTGGTCGAGTTGGGAGAAGCGGTAGGTATTATTGCGGGTCAATCTATCGGGGAACCGGGGACTCAACTAACATTAAGAACTTTTCATACTGGTGGAGTATTTACAGGCGGTACTGCAGAATACGTACGAGCCCCTTCTAATGGAAAAATCAAATTCAATCAGGATTTGCTTCATCCTACACGTACATGTCATGGTCATCCTGCTTTTCTATGTTATATAGCCCTATATGTAACTATTGAGGATCAAGATATTCTACATAATGTGACTATTCCACCAAAAAGTTTTCTTTTAGTTCAAAATGATCAATATGTAGAATCAGAACAAGTGATTGCGGAGATTCGCGCGGGAACATCCACCTTGAATTTGAAAGATAGGGTTCGAAAACATATTTATTCTGACTCAGAGGGAGAAATGCATTGGAGTACCGCGGTGTACCATGCACCCGACTATACATATGGTAATGTTCATCTCTTACCAAAAACAAGTCATTTATGGATAGTATCGGGGGTTCCGTACAGATCCAGTATGCTCTCTGTTTCACTCCACAAGGATCAGGATCAAATGAATGTTCATTCTCTTTCTGCTGAAGGAAAATCCATTTCTAATTCTAATCTATTAGTTCCTAATGAGCAAGCAAGATATAACACATTTTTGAGTTCAGAGCCCTTTGGTAAACACGGGGAGAGGATTCTTGATTATTTAGGACCTGGTCGAATCATACCCAACGGTCCTTGTAATCTCACATATACTGCCATTCTCCACGGGAATTCTGATTTCTTTTTCTTGTCAAAGAGGAGAAGAAATCGATTCATCATTCCATTCCAATATAATCAAGGACAAGAAAAAGAACTAATAACCCCCTCGGGTCTCTCGATTGAAATACCTATAAATGGGATTTTCCATAGAAATAGTATTCTTGCTTATTTCGACGATCCCCGATACAGAAGAAAGAGTTCGGGAATTACTAAATATGGGACTATCGAGGCGCGTTCGAGCGTAAAGAAAGAAGATTTGATTGAGTATCGAAGAATGCCAAAATACCAAACGAAAATAGATCAAATTTTTTGCATTCCCGAGGAAGTGCATATTTTACCCGGATCGTCTTCCGTAATGGTACGAAATAATAGTATTATTGGGGTAGATACAGAAATCACTTTCAAAACAAGAAGCCGAGTAGGCGGATTGGTCCAAGTAGAGAAAAAAACAAAAAAGATTGAACTGAAAATATTTTCTGGAGATATTTATTTTCCCGGAGAGACAGATAAGATCTCCTGGCAGAGCGGTATCTTGATACCACCCGGAAGGGAAAAAAAAAATTCAAAGGAATCAAAAAAAGTGAAAAATTGGAGCTATGTCGAACGGATTGCCCCTGCTAAGAAAAGGTATTTTGTTTTAGTTCGACCCGTAGTTAGGTATGAAATCGCGGATGGGATAAATTTCGCAACGCTTTTCCCTCAGGATCCGTTGCAGGAAAGGGATAATATGCAACTTCGAGTTGTCAATTATATCCTTTGTGGAAATGGCAAACCAATTCGAGGAATTTCTCATACAAATATTCAATTAGTTCGAACTTGTTTAGTATTGAATTGGTGCCAAGAAAAAAAGGGTTCTTCTATGGAGGAGATTCATGCTTCCTTTGTTGAAATAAGGGTAAATGATCTGATTCAAGATTTCATCAGAATGGACTTAGTGAAATCCCCTATTTCGTATACCAGAAAAAGGAATGCTCCGGCAGAGTCCGAGTTGATCCTGGTTAATGGAGCAGATCGCACCAATCCTTTTTATTCCAAGGCAAGGATTCAACAATTGCTTACCCAACAGCAAGGAACTATTCGTACGTTGTTGAATCGAAATAAGGAATGTAAATCTTTGATAATTTTGTCATCATCTAATTGTTTTCGAATAGGCCCATTCGACGATTTCAAATATAAGAATCTAACAAAAAAATCAAATACAAATAAAGGGGATTCCGTACTTCCAATTAGGAATTCATTTGGTCCCTTAGGGGTTGTCCCTAAAATTGCGAATTTTTATTCATTTTACTATTTAATAACTCATAATCAGATCTTGATAAATAAATATTTGCTACTTGACAATCTAAAAGCGGATTTTCAAATACTTCAATATTTTTTAATGGATGAAAATGGGAGAATTTATAATCCTGATCCATGCAGTAACAGGATTTGGAATCCATTCAATTCGAATTGGTATTGTCTCCATCACGATTATTGTGACGAAAGATCAACAATAATTAGCCTTGGACAGTTTTTTTGTGAAAATCTATCTATATCTCAATATGGGACGCCTCTAAAATCTGGCCAGGTTCTGATTATTCATGTTGACTTTTTAGTAATAAGATCTGCTAAGCCCTATTTGGCTATTCCGGGAGCAACCGTTCATGGTCATTATGGAGAAATAATGTACGGAGGAGATCCTTTACTTACATTTCTATATGAAAAATCAAGATCTAGTGATATAACGCAGGGTCTTCCAAAAGTAGAACAAGTCTTAGAAGCGCGTTCGGTTGATTCAATATCAATGAACTTAGAAAAGAGGGTTGAGGGTTGGAACGAATCTATAACAAGAATTCTTGGGATTCCTTGGGGATTCTTGATTGGCGCTGAGCTAACCATATCGCAAAGTCGGATTTCTTTGGTTAATAAGATTCAAAGGGTTTATCGATCCCAGGGAGTGCAGATCCATAATAGGCATATAGAAATTATTGTACGTCAAATAACATCAAAAGTGTTGGTTTCAGAAGAGGGAATGTCTAATGTTTTTTCACCTGGCGAGCTAATTGGGTTGTTGCGTGCGGAACGAACAGGGCGTGCGTTGGAAGAAGCGGCCTGTTATCGAGCCGTCTTTTTGGGAATAACGAGGGCGTCTCTGAATACTCAAAGTTTCATATCCGAAGCGAGTTTTCAAGAAACTGCTCGAGTTTTAGCAAAGGCGGCTCTACGAGGTCGTATCGATTGGTTGAAGGGTCTGAAAGAAAATGTTGTTCTGGGGGGTATGATACCGGTTGGTACCGGATTCAAAGGATTAGTGCACCCTTCCAGCCAACACGGCGACATTTCGTTGGAAACGAAAACTAAGAATCTATTCGAAGGGGGTATGAGAGATATTTTGTTCTACCACAAAGATTTTTTTTCTTCTTGTATTCCAATTCCAAAGAATTTTCATGAGATAGATATATCAGAACAATAATTGACAGAATTTATTGATTCCTAAGAAGGGATTCATCCTTTTCATTTCACTTTCACTACCTACTCTTCTTATAAAAAAGAACTAAGGAATAGAAAGGAAGTCATCGCTCGGACCGTGTATCCATGTTAAATCTCCGGTAGAAGGTTCCTTCGGAACAATTTTTTATTTCAGGGTACCTCGTCTCTTAAACAAAAAGAGAAAGTGTGGGGAGAAATGACAAGAAGATATTGGAACATCCAATTAGAAGAGATGATCAAAGCAGGAGTGCATTTTGGTCATGGTACTAAGAAATGGAATCCTAGAATGGCACCTTACATATTGACAAAACGTAAGGGTAGGCATATTACCAATCTTACGAGAACTGCTCGTTTTTTATCAGAAGCTTGTGATTTACTTTTTGATGCATCAAGTAGGAGAAAACAATTCTTACTAGTTGGTACCAAAATCATAGCAACTGATTTAGTAGCATCGGCTGCAATAAGGGCGCGATGTCATTATGTTAATAAAAAATGGCTCGGTGGTATGTCAACGAATTGGTCCACTACGAAAACGAGACTTCAAAAGTTCAGGGACCTGAGAGCGGAACAAAAGAGGGGAAGATTCAACCGTCTTCCTAAAAGAGATGCAGCAATGTTGAAGAGACAATTATCTCACTTGCAAAGATATCTGGGTGGCATCAAATATATGACGGGGGTGCCTGATATTGTAATTATCCTTGATCAGCACGAAGAATATACCGCTCTTCGAGAATGTATCACTTTGGGAATTCCAACAATTTGTTTAATCGATACAAATTGTGACCCGGATCTCGCAGATCTTTCGATTCCCGCCAATGATGACGCTAGGGCGTCAATCCGATTCATTCTTAAAAAACTCATATCTGCAATTTGTGAGGGCCGTTCTAGCTATATAAGAAATTGTTGATTAATAATAAGATAAGTCAATTACTTCAGGAACTCCATGGATTTATCGAATTGGTTACAATTTCTGAATATAACAAAAGAGAAAAAAAGCGCCGGGAATAGTCTGTAATTACTGGGTATCCGAAATATATAAGTGGGTGAGTCGAGAAAGAGATGGTTGAATCAAAATAATGGCTTTTTAAGTTCTATTTCTGTAAGAGGTCAATATGAATCTTCTACCATCTTCCGTCAACACACTAAAAGGGCTATATGATATATCCGGTGTCGAAGTAGGCCAGCATTTTTATTGGCAAATAGGGGGTTTCCAAGTACATGCCCAAGTACTTATCACTTCTTGGTTCGTAATGGCTATCTTACTAAGTTCCGCCACTATAGCCGTTCGAAATCCGCAAACCATTCCTACCGACGGTCAGAATTTCTTCGAATATGTCCTTGAATTCGTTCGAGACTTGAGTAAAACCCAAATTGGAGAAGAATATGGTCCTTGGGTTCCCTTTATTGGAACTATGTTCTTATTTATTTTTGTTTCTAACTGGTCGGGGGCTCTTTTACCTTGGAAAATCATACAATTACCTCATGGGGAGTTAGCCGCGCCCACCAATGATATAAATACTACGGTTGCTTTAGCTTTACCTACGTCAGTGGCATACTTCTATGCGGGTCTTACAAAAAAGGGATTGGGTTATTTTGCTAAATACATTCAACCCACTCCAATCCTTTTACCTATTAACATCCTAGAAGATTTCACAAAACCCTTATCGCTGAGTTTTCGACTTTTTGGGAATATATTGGCCGATGAATTGGTAGTTGTTGTTCTTGTTTCTTTAGTACCTTCAGTGGTTCCTATACCTGTCATGTTCCTTGGATTATTTACAAGTGGTATTCAAGCTCTTATTTTTGCAACTTTAGCCGCGGCTTATATAGGAGAATCCATGGAGGGTCATCATTGACTAGCTTTGCTTTTTTTTTTTACGTTATCGCAACGCAATGTACGGATAATATATACAAATAGAATAGAGTATATACGATCTAGAATAGTAGTCAAAAAAGGCAAAAAGATTATTTATTATTATTGATATAGTAAAAATAGTAAAAAAGGGAAAGGGATCTCAAAGAGTTTTTTCCTAGGATTCCCTTTTTTTTGACCGATTTCTGTCATATCCCTTCCAATGAATATTCTATTTTGATTTGTTCAGTCAATCACACTATGACGATTTATTATTTGTATTTTGTATTAAGAAGTCTTATCTTATCTTATCTAGTCCCGGCATGCTATTCTATTAAACAAAAAACGCGGTTTTACAGTCCCACTTCCTTTGAGTTTCAACGATTGGTCAAAATTCAAATGAATTGCGTGCAATTAGATATCAAATCTTTCTATTCTAGGGAATGATTCATACAAATGAATTTGTCTCTTTTCTCTTTGTAGTCATGCGGGATAATGATAAAGAAAAGTAAACGAATATGAACTTCATAAAAATAGGTTAGGGGGTCGAACTAAGTATATGGAATGGCTATAAACCAACTCTTATCTATCTTTAGAAAAAGGATAAAATCTCGTGGCCCGTGGAATAGAAGATCGAAATCTTTGGTTTACGTTATGGAAGAAACACGTGTATATGGGATAGTAGATAGTGACTAGTTATCTATATGAACGACCTATATCTCTTTTGTCCTTCCCCACACCATACCATGAATTTCGATGGGGATTCCAATAGAATAGAAAGTCCCTCTTTTTCGTTTGGGCCGAATGAATAAACAGACGAAAGCAGGCATATCGAATCAAAGAGAAAGGATGAAGAAATGAAAGAGGGCTTTCGGAATAAAGAAATGGAAGACCCAGAACCCTATGAATTGATAAAAAAACTCCACGGATAGGAATGAAAAATGAGATATCCAAGTTGTTCTGACGATTCCATATTCTCATTACTTGAATTTTCACTCATAGGTCTTAGTTATTTCGACCGGCTCGATCTTACTTTAGGCGTGGAAGGAAGAATAAGTCATAATTCAATGGTTTATTGTATCATTAACCATTTCTTTCTTTTTTGCAAGGAACTTACCATGAATCCACTGATTGCTGCCGCTTCCGTTATTGCTGCTGGATTGGCCGTAGGGCTGGCTTCTATTGGACCTGGAGTTGGTCAAGGTACTGCTGCGGGACAAGCCGTCGAAGGTATCGCGAGACAACCCGAAGCAGAGGGTAAAATACGAGGTACTTTATTGCTCAGCCTGGCTTTTATGGAAGCTTTAACAATTTATGGACTGGTCGTGGCATTAGCACTTTTATTTGCAAATCCTTTTGTTTAGTTTCATCCTCGAAATAGAAATGGGAAATTCTTTTCTTTTTTTTTTTATCTCAGTCTTGGGTCTTGTCGCTTGCTTTTTCGAATTTTATCAAAATTGAACTCCTACAATTCATACCTTTCAATTATTCGTTGAGACAATACTCCGGGAAGGACTTATTTGAGGATGAGGAATTCAATTAGCGGATTCACTCGCCTTCTCCCCTTCTTAGTCCAAAGGAAACTCCTTTTTTTGTTTTTAGGAAGTGCTGCTACAAATGAGGCATTTCGCAATGGACATAAGGCCTGGGACCTAATACTAAGCAAATTCAGTATTTTCTTATTGGGTTGGGAACTTGAATTGAAATAAGAAAGAAATAGGAATTTCCAGAATTCCTATATTCTATATTGAATACTGATAAATGAAATCGAAATAAGTCAATAAAAAAATCAAATAAACAAAAAAAAATGGGGGGCAAAGTACTATAAGCTCTGGTCAAGTAGTACTATCTATAAGAGGAGATCATATGAAAAATGTAACCGATTCTTTCGTTTCCTTGGGTCACTGGTCATCCGCCGGGAGTTTCGGATTTAATACCGATATTTTAGCAACAAATCCAATAAATCTCAGTCTAGTACTTGGCGTATTGATCTTTTTTGGAAAGGGAGTGTGTGCGAGTTGTTTATTTCAATACAAGGCTGGATTCAACCAGCTGCACTTTTTTTTTTTTTTCTTTAGAACTTGAAAATAAAGGTGTACTATCTGGCGAATTACTTCTGAATTAATTCGTAAATCATATGTACGAACCATAGCATTTCGTGACTCATTGGGAAATCGACTTTGATTCTCTATCAACCAATAATGTGGGATCCTTAAGATGGTTAAAACTCAATTGTTTGAAGTCCAGGCGCAACATTGGTATTCTTTCTACCACTATATTAGTTTAGTATAGTGATGCTTTCAAAATAAATAGTTGCAATTTATCCGATTCCGATATAGAACACTCATATCGATATAAAGGGTTTGAACCATTTACTGGAAAGGGGGCACCCCTGTCCTTTTTTTACCCAATGCTGAATTGACAACCTGTACATAAAATAAGAGGAATTTTTGGATTTGGAGAAAAAAAGAAACAACCTTGCTGAGAATTACAGATTTTTTTCTGGTCGGT